AAGTGAGTGTCTTTCTTAGTAGCGGGGTCGGGGGAAAGAATAGGAAAGGTGATTTCACTATATTTCTGACCAGGAACAGGGCCTATGACAAGAATATTTTTTTGATTGGGGCGATAGCTCTGAAAAGACAGATTGCCCATCTTTTCTTTTATCTCGGGGGAAATACGATCGGGAGGGGCTAATTCAAAACCCTCTGGTAAAATAAGAACAGCCCCCACATTCAGGGCTCCTTTTTTACCATTAGCAAGAACTTGTTTCACTTGCATATCATAAGGAATTCGAACAACTGCTTCAAATACAGTATCGGGAAGTACCGCTTGCGGAACCTCAATATCCACCGGTTTATTAGCTAAATGGCAATTGGCGCATACAATACGTCCAGTCGCTTCTCGTGGATTTTCATAACCCTGCTGTGCAAAAATGGGATATGCATTTGAAATGGATGTACGAGTGATGATATATATCATGAGCGATATGGAAATAGATCGAGTAATTTGTTCCTTTATCCAAGAAAAAGTATTTCTAGTTTGCATGGTCCAACCATTGATCCCGAAAATATATTTATACAATAAATTTGGGTAGGTCACTAATGGAGTTTCCTATCCACGATTCTGTTATTTACTGGAATAATTTGTTTTGACTCGATTAATATATATAGGAATATAGGATGAATCTCCGGGATGGGTAGAAATAGAAAGCGATTTTCAATGCTTTGCTTATGTACAACTGCAAAGTAAGAAACATTATAATTGGATTAGGTAGATAATTTTTCAGTCATTCATTGAATGATAAATCACTACAAGTGACGGAGATACGCGATTTAAATAACGGAAAATCCAATATTTTAAAATTGTATCTAGAATGACTGGAAAAGTGGAAACAAGGCCAGATATAATTTGATCATTATGAACAAATCCAAAATCCTTGTAGACAAAGCCAATCATCAGTTCCCAACCATGGGGCGAATGAAATCCGATACATAAATCAGTTAATAAAAGAAGAGAAAAAGCTTTTATTGTGTCACTTAAGTTATATAGGAATTCTTGAGCCCAAGAATTAAGAATAACGAGTTCTTTATTACCCAAAATAGAATAACCACTTAGAATAATGAAACATATTATATTTGTCGAGAAGTGCAAAATCGTATGAATACGACCCTCGTTGTGTATCTTGATTAATTGGATTGTTTCTTTGTGAATTCCTATACGAAGGTTTTGTAGATGTGTCTCCGAGTATTCCTTGATCATTTCCTCTAAGAAGAGGAGTTCCTCTAATTCTATGAATTTTTCTAGAATACTCTTTTCTTCAAGATCATTCAAAAAAGTTTCGGATTGCCTAGTGTTCCACCAATTAGTAACCCATGATTCCAGACTTTTTTGAAAGGAGAGAGAAATCCACCAGGGCAAAAATACTATAGATGCAAGATATAAAAGAGGAGTGAATGCTTTCTTTTTTGCCATTTTTTCATCTGTGAATTGTTAATGAACCCATCTCATTCGTCGACTCTATGTAATCTAATATTTCTCTCACGCATCAGTTCTATTACAAGTTATCAAACCTATGAATCTATTCACTCTTTTTTATTTGTGATTTCGTGGTTAGGCCTTGAATCTAGAAAAAAATACGGAAAAAGATGAAAAATTCGAATGAATATATATGAATAAATAATATAATAAAAATTGTTTCCCTATATCTCAATCAGTCAAATTCGAAGCATATATCTCTTTTCGATGAACGCCCGGAAAAACCACTTTAAATAATGAATATGAATAGTATTCAGATTTTGAGACAAAAGAACTCCTTTTCTATCATTATATAAAAAAAACCTCTAATATTTCGAAAAAATTTAACTGACTATGAGTAGTCATCGATAGAATAATTGAGGTAATTTTCTGAAAAATATTGTGAAAAATGAGTGACAAAAAACGACATAAATAAATTGGCTACATTATAAGAGATCCAAATTTTTCGTCATTAAGGAGCACAAAAAGTCTAAAAAGAAGCTTCAAAAAAATTACAAGATATGATCTATCTGAATCTAAAGTTTCAATTCCAACAACTAAAAAGGGGGAATTTCCTTATTTCGAAATGGTTGATTATGAGATTTTCTTTTTTTCTTATTTTTTTATTTAATATATAATTGAGTTGTGTATGTGTATATTTCGATACATATAAAAGATTCCCCAAAAAGGTTTTTTTATACTTGTTCCATATATGTCTGCTTTGACTCGAATGAATGTTCTGAAGAAACCTCAATTAAGTTATGTTATAGAAAAAGAGGATTCTTGCTTTTTTGCCCTCCCGCGAGAAAGCATTAATTTCTCAGCTGATTTCTTAAAATACTTCAATAGGTACACGCAAGAAATAAGCCAATTCAGCAGCTTTTTGTTCCATTTCCCGTGGAGTAAAATTCTCATCAGTACGAGTCAATGGAATGGCTCCCTGGCCTCTGATATCCATATAAAGGACACGACGAGCATAAATACCCTCTTTAACTTCTATTCTGACGGACTGAATATCTTTTATAAGAAATCGGAGGAAGACCCGACGATTTTTTCCAGGGAATCCCCAACGAAAGATACACACTATTCCGTCTTTTCTATCAAATCGATCATAACCACTACCTACATTCCACGAAATTGTGCACCACAAATAGGAGCTAATAAAAAGACCCGCGATCCCATAGAAAGACATCACAATCCCTTGTGGAAAAAAAACTATTTGCTGAGACGGAAATAAAGATATCAAATTTCTACCAAGATAACTCGAGGTTCCAACCAACAAGAATCCTAATGAACCTAAAAAAAGGATAACAGCCCAGCAGAAATTACTTGTTTTTCGAGCCCCCGTTATAGGTTCTATCCATATATGTTCTGATCGACAACTCATACTTGATCCGGTTGCTTTTTTTGGAATTGAGAGAATACCCCAAATGAATTTGCCGTTTATTTCCGAAGTAACTCGCATCAACTAGCACTAGTTTGATGTGAACCTTTAGGAGTAATTCATTAAATTGGTTAGATCTAAACTAATAACACACCCTTCGTATGACTCACTAAAGATAGCCACATGTATATAGATAGACCAACTTTACAGTTCAGCTATTCGCCGATTCGGGTCTATTTGAAACTAGCTAATAGCATTTTGGGGAGATTTCGACGGAAGCCTCTTATACCATATTTAGCTAAATGGATATCTGTGTTATGATACAAGCGTCAGTTTTGAAAAAAAAAAAATAATATTTTGCGCCCTCGGCTCTAAAAAATCTTGTTTTTTTGAACATGAAGAAATAAAGAAGCCATTGCGATTGCCGGAAATACTAGGCCTACTAAAGGGACCAAAACAGAGGGAAAATTAAGAGTTGTCATAGAATGGGTACCTCGATTTACTATTTGTACCTGTTATTATTATTTAGATTTTATATTTATTATTTATAATATTATTTATAATATAAAGATATCTTATCTTATTATATAATATATATAAAGATCTTACTTATATCTTATATATATTTAATTTATTTATTATTTATTATACTTATATCTTACTTATATATAATATAATAAAAATATAATAATATAGTATTTATATTATAATAATTTGATTTGATTATAATTTAATAATTCTAAATTGGAATTATTACTACTTAAAATTTTTATTAATATCTATATCTATTAAGAATTAATTATTAATTAAAAATAATATAAGTATCTACTATCTAAGTCTAAGTGAGTATATAATGTAGTTTTTCATCTTTCTACATGAAAAATTTGAGAGGATATGGATGAGATATTATTTTCTTCATTTTTTGCTCTTGTCTTCGAATTTCATTCACTAAGCAAAAAGTTTTTTTTAATGAATTAGATTCTATTTATATTGATTCAAGGGTTTGTTAGAATCCCATCCAGCAGGGATTCTTAGTCAAAATAGGATTATCGTACGCTATAGAAAGATAAAAAATTCTATACTATATTTTCTAGATTTTATTTAATTATATATGACGAGAAGAAGATTTTTTTATTTGCCTAATTTCACGAAAAAAAGAATTTCATCTTTTATCTTGTTAATAGAGACTTCTTGATCAATAATCAGGAATATAGAAAAAGGGTCAGATTTCCGATTTTATGTGACTTTTGATTCGTTATACAATTAGATCTTATGTCAACAAAGAAAACCCATTCGTCTCAATTTCACTTGTATTCCGATAAACGAATTACTTGTTTGCTCAAAAAAATGGACTTAATGTTCTAATTTTGATTCAAAGGAAAGAAAGTGTGGAGTTGAAATAACTCACTCAGAACGCCTTTTAAAGGATTACGTGGTACGATTAGATCGAATAAACCCTTCTGGAATAAATACTCAGACGCTTGTGAACCTTCGGGTACTGTTTTATTCAATGTTTGTTCAATTACTCTTTTACCCGCAAAGGCAATGTAGGCATTGGGTTCGGCAATAATGATATCCCCCAACATACCAAAACTGGCTGTCACCCCACCAGTAGTAGGAGATGTAAGGATTGGTACATAGAATAACTTTTTATTTGATTGATAATCATATAAAGCAGAAGATATTTTAGCCATTTGCATCAAGCTCAAACTTCCTTCTTGCATACGTGCCCCTCCGGAAGCACACACTATAATAAGAGGTAGAAATTCTTTAGTAGCATATTCAATCAAACGGGTAATTTTCTCCCCGACTACGGATCCCATACTACCCCCCATAAACTGAAAATCCATAACCCCTATTGCTACGGAAATACCGTTTAATTGCCCTATGCCTGTTTGAACAGCCTCGGTTAATCCTGTCTTTCTTTGATAAGAATCGATACGATTTTTATAAGGCTCCTCCTCCGAATGAAATTGAATGGGATCCAGAGAAACCATGTCTTCATCCATAGGCTCCCAAGTACCCCGATCGATCGAAAGTTCGATTCTATCAGAACTACTCATTTTCAAATGATATCCACATTGTTCACAAAGATTCATTTTTGATTTAAAAAA